ATATAACTATTGTAGTGAAAGATATATCTTTAGATGAATATGAAGAGGTACCAATGCTTTCTTCGTTAAAAAAATCTAAATGGAAAAAGAAATATACAACTATGGTCTATGATGATGTATATAGTAGTGGGGTAGTATGGGACAAAAAATAAATCCACTTGGTTTCAGACTTGGAACAACCCAAAGTCATCATTCCCTTTGGTTTGCACAACCAAAAAATTATTCTGAGGGTCTACAAGAAGATCAAAAAATAAGAGATTTTATCAAAAATTATGTACAAAAGAATGTGACACTATCCTCCGGAACCGAGGGAATTGCGCGTATAGAGATCAAAAAAAGAATAGATTTGATCCAGGTCATAATTTTTATGGGATTCCCAAAATTATTAATTGAAAGTAGACCAAAAGGAATCGAAGAATTACAGACAAATCTACAAAAAGAATTTCAGTCTGGGAACCGAAAACTTAACATTGCTATTAAAAGAATTGCAAAACCATATGGAAACGCTAATATTATTGCAGAATTTATAGCTGGACAATTAAAGAATAGGGTTTCGTTTCGAAAAGCAATGAAAAAGGCTATTGAATTAACTGAACAAGCCGATACAAAAGGAATTCAAGTACAAATCGCAGGGCGTATAGATGGAAAAGAAATTGCACGTGTCGAATGGATCAGAGAGGGTAGGGTTCCTCTACAAACGATTCGCGCTAAAATTGATTATTGTTCCTATACAGCTCGTACTATCTATGGGGTATTAGGCATCAAAATTTGGATTTTTACAGAAAAGGAAGAAGAATAAGAAAACTTTCATTTTTTCTTCACTTCTATCCATTGGTTGAACAAAATACAGGTAAACTAATTTATTGTTTTTCTGCCCAATCAAAACAAATAATTATCATTCTGAATTCTTCTTAATTCTATAGGGTTAAATAAAAATTCAATTGACCTTTTGATATAATTGCTATGCTTAGTGTGTGACTCGTTGGTTTTTTTCGGGTTAGGATGAACAAAAATAAGCTCGATAGTATGAAAACCAACTCATCACTTCCTATTATCTGGATCTAAAGAACCAGTCAAGATATGATAAATCGGTCATATCTTTGTAGCAACTGAAATTTTCACTTTAATTTTACGTTTAAAGCAAAATAAAGAAGAAAGGTGTAGATAAACGGAAGGATGAGAGAAAGAAAGAAAAAGAATATCAATGCTATAAAATTCCAACATGTAAGGTCTATGAGTCATCTCCTAAAAGGCAGTGTAATAAAGCATCAATACTGATTGATTCATCACTAATGAAATATTAATATTAAATGAATTCTCGGTATAGAAGAAAAAAAGAGCTTCGAGTCAATAAAGACTAAGAAGGTTGACTCACGAATAAATTGGATTATTAGCTCCATTGTAGAATTCGAACCTAACCATTAAGTACGAAGCGGTGGGAACGATGGAACCTGTGAATGCAAAAGATTTTATTGAACAAATGAATCTTAAGGATTCGATAGTCTGGATGGCGAAATTAACCAGAACAAAATAAATCTATTCTCAGAAGTCATGAACAAGTGTTAAAACTGAAATAGAAATTGCAAGAGTAAATATTCGCCCGCGAAAACTTTTTTTCGCGAGGAGCTGGATGAGAAGAAATTCTCACGTCCAGTTCTGGAGTAGAGATGGAATTCCTAAACAACCATCAACTATAACCCCAAAAGAACTAGATTCCGTAAACAACATAGAGGAAGAATGAAGGGAATATCTTTTCGAGGTAATCAGATTTCTTTCGGTAAATATGCTCTTCAGGCACTTGAGCCCGCTTGGATCACATCTAGACAAATCGAAGCAGGTCGACGGGCAATGTCACGAAATGCACGCCGTGGTGGAAAAATTTGGGTCCGTGTATTTCCAGACAAGCCGGTTACAGTAAGACCTGCTGAAACACGTATGGGTTCGGGGAAAGGGTCCCCTGAATATTGGGTAGCTGTTGTTAAACCGGGACGAATACTATATGAAATGAGTGGAGTAACCGAAACTATAGCTAGAAGGGCTATTTTAATAGCAGCATCAAAAATGCCTATACGAACGCAGTTTCTTACTTCAGGATAAAAATATAGAACCAAGAGAAATGAGTCTCGAGGATGAAACAAAACCACAAGTTTCTTTTTTTTTTTTGACAAACAATATTTCTTTTATTTTCTTCATCCTTCACATTGGAAGAATAGACTAAAAAATTAATATGATTCAACCCCAGACCCTTTTAAATGTAGCGGATAACAGCGGGGCTCGAGAATTGATGTGTATTCGAATCATAGGAGCTAGCAATCGTCGATATGCTCACATTGGTGACGTTATTGTTGCTGTCATCAAAGAAGCAGTCCCTAATATGCCCCTACAAAAATCAGAAGTAGTCAGAGCCGTAATTGTTCGTACTTGTAAAGAACTTAAACGTGACAGTGGTATGATAATACGATATGATGACAATGCTGCAGTTGTGATTGATCAAGAAGGAAATCCAAAAGGAACTCGAATTTTTGGTGCAATCCCCCGAGAATTGAGACAATTAAATTTTACTAAAATAGTTTCATTAGCTCCCGAAGTATTATAAAAGAAAATCAGATGTTGATAGTTTTTTATCTTTCTTTTGGGTATTTGAAAGAAATAGATTACGAACTTGATTCATTCCTAGATTGTGTCTCACGCATATACCTTTTTAAATTCATATTTCATATATCATAAACAAATAATAAAAAAAAAGAAAAACATGTCGATTATATCCAATTTCGAGGCACCAATCATTTTAGTTCATCATGAGTAGAGACACTATTGCTGAGATAATAACTTCTATACGAAATGCGGATATGGATAGAAAAAGAGTTGTTCGCATAGCATCTACTAATATTACCGAAAATATTGTTAAAATACTTTTCCGAGAAGGTTTTATCGAAAACGTCAGAAAACACCGAGAAGAAAACAAATCTTTTTTTGTTTTAACCCTACGCCACAGGAGGAATAGGAAAAGACCCTATAGAAATTTTTTAAATTTAAAACGGATCAGTCGACCCGGTTTACGAATCTATTCTAACTCTCAACGAATTCCTAGAATTTTAGGTGGGATGGGAATTGTAATTCTTTCTACTTCTCGGGGTATAATAACAGACCGCGAAGCTCGACTAGAAGGCATCGGCGGAGAAATTTTGTGTTATATATGGTAATCCTTTTAATACCCAAATGGGATCCGAAACCTCTTCCTATTTGTAAAAAAAAGGGGGGTGATAATATTGTTTCTCCTCCATTAGTTGATACTTCAAGGGGGCTTTGCCTGTAATGAAAGAACAAAAATGGATTCATGAAGGTTTAATTACTGAATCGCTTCCAAACGGCATGTTCCGGGTTCGGTTAGATAACGAGGATCTGATTCTAGGGTATGTTTCAGGAAAGATCCGACGTAGTTTTATACGTATACTGCCAGGAGATAAAGTAAAAGTTGAAGTAAGTCGTTATGATTCAACCAGAGGGCGTATAATTTATCGACTCCGAAACAAGGATTCAAAAGATTAAGCGGGTTTTATTCAATACGACTCGAAATTCAAAATTGCAAGAAACTTATTTTCTACCAAGAAGTACATTGAGAATTAAAATGGAGGGATTAAAAATATGAAAATAAGAGCTTCCGTTCGTAAAATTTGTGAAAAATGTCGACTAATTCGCAGGCGGGGGCGCATTATAGTAATTTGTTCCAACCCGAGACATAAACAAAGACAAGGATAATCAGACTCGCTAGAGGACTCAGTGTACAAATAAGGAATCTGTTTTGATGTGAAATGGATATATCCATATATTTCTGATTCATATTTATGAGATGATAAAATATGGCAAAAGCTATGTCGAGAGTCGGTTCACGTAGGAATGGGCGTATTGGTTCGCGTAAAAATGTACGTAGAATACCAAAAGGAGTTATTCATGTTCAAGCAAGTTTCAATAATACCATCGTGACGGTTACAGATGTACGGGGTCGCGTGGTTTCCTGGTCCTCGGCTGGTACTTGCGGATTTAAGGGTACGAGAAGAGGGACACCCTTTGCAGCTCAAACTGCAGCAGCAAATGCTATTCGTACAGTAATTGATCAAGGTATGCAACGAGCCGAAGTCATGATAAAAGGTCCCGGTCTAGGAAGAGACGCCGCATTACGTGCTATTCGTCGAAGTGGTATACTATTAACTTTTGTACGAGATGTAACACCTATGCCACATAATGGCTGTAGACCTCCGAAAAAAAGACGTGTGTAGAAATAAACAGTGAATAAATTTCAAGAGAAACAAGAGACATAAATAATTAAATAAAAAAAAATTACTATGGTTCGAGAGAAAGTAAGAGTATCTACTCGGACACTACAGTGGAACTGTGTTGAATCAAGAATAGACAGTAAACGTCTTTATTATGGGCGCTTTGTTCTGTCTCCACTTATGAAAGGCCAAGCCGACACAATAGGCATTGCGCTTCGAAGAGCTTTGCTTGGAGAAATAGAAGGAACATGCATCACACGTGTAAAATCTGAGAACGTCCCACATGAATATTCTACTATAGCAGGTATTCAAGAATCGGTTCATGAAATTTTAATGAATTTGAAAGAAATTGTACTGAGAAGTAATTTATATGGAACTTGTCAAGCGTCCATTTGGGCCAAGGGCCCAGGATATGTAACTGCTAGAGATATCATCTTGCCTACTTGTGTAGAAATCGTCGACAATACACAACATATAGCTAGCTTGACAGAACCAATTAATTTTTGTATTGAATTAGAAATCGAGAGAAATCGCGGATATCTTCTAAAAATGCCGCATAACTTTCAAGACGGAAGTTATTCTATAGATGCTGTATTCATGCCTGTTCGAAATGTGAATCATAGTATTCATTCTTATGGGAATGGGAATGAAAAACAAGAAATACTGTTTCTGGAAATCTGGACAAATGGGAGTTTAAGTCCGAAAGAAGCACTTCACGAAGCCTCC